CGGAACAGGGAAAGATACTGGACGGAGTTGTGCTTTTCCGCCAGGAAGAGATGTGAGACGAGGTTCTTCAACCATTACTTTTCTTCTAATTTGAATTCCGTTCTGTCAGGGTCAAGATCAGGTGGTAGCTTATTTGCTGTTGCTGGTGCTACTGGAGGATCTGGGTCTCGCTTCCGAACATCAGAATCTTTCGATCCCAAACATCAAAATATAGATCACTAGCATCCGGCTCTTCCTAACGATCACGAAAGACAGAACCCCGATCACTAGCACTAGGTAGCCATGATTGGGGTTATAGTACTGACTATGCATAGGACAACTAAGGTGAAAAGACAGGATGTATTCCGACGAAATGCTATTGATTTTAGGAGGACTATAATGATGAGAACGACAAGGACAGGACTATAATGATGAGAACGACAAGGACAGGACTATAATGTGAGGAGGACAGAACAGACCACTCACGATCTACTAAAGGGCAAGTAGCTTGATATTGGTTCAAATCCAATTCGTGAGAAGAAGCGTCAAATGATTTGGACTGTTGTCGCTTGCTTGCCTTGCCCTAAAGACTGGAAAGAGAAGTCAACAGTGCCTAGACCTCAATCAATACGCTTACTGAGAGTACCGGTACCAGAACAAGGATTTTTTTTGGTCAAAGCTGCCCGCCTTGAACCAGACTAGCTTCCGTCACTTACGGAACTGACAGAACTTATGATTCAAAGAAGGGACTTTACGCCAACTCGCTTACACCCTTGCCTTTGCTCTCTCTACTGCGTCTAGATCTGCTGCTCCTGGGTCTACCGGGTATGGAACTACTCGTGCTCGCTTTTTGATTCTAGAGATGGAAGGAAGATCACTAGGTATGCTGCTTATTTAGATGCTTATACTGGATCTGGGACTCTTACTGATAGCTTAGGTCGGTATGTACCGAAAGTCGGAACAAGAGGGATGTGTAAAAGTCGAACAAGCATCAACAGCAGCATCTGTCTCTCTCTCTGCTTTTGCTCTTACTGGCTTTCTATATGATGGATTTCCTGTATTCCTGTATATGGATGAAGATATGGAACCAATGAAGCTGTTAGGGATGCTACCCTTGCTTGGGATTCGGATAAGCAAAGGAGAGAACGAATTAGAGCCTCACATTGCTTCCCTCTTCCTCTGTCTTACAGCGATAGTTCTCTGTCATTTTCTTTTGGGTGGATCATCTAGGTCTTTGATGCCCTTCTTCATTTGTTCTGCATAGTTATCCATTAAAGAAGGCCCTGTCTTTGACGTAGGTTTCTCCTCGTCTGTATTAGGTATCTTCTCGTCTGTCTTAGTTTTCTCGTCTAATGTAGGGTGAGTCTCCTCTCTTGGTTCTTCTTCTTCTTTATCTAATAGTGTTCTGTCTTCTGTAAGACTAGTCTCTATCTCTGTAGTGGATTGAGTGTGCATCTTTTTATCAGTATTCTTTTTTGCATCATACAGTGATTTCATCTCTTTGTATCTCTCGGCTATCTCTCTTTCCTTCTGAGATAATTTCTCACTGAGAATTTGATTTTCAGTCTGTAGTTGTATTAAATTATTCCTTAGTGATTTGATTATTAGTTTTCCAATGTGATCTAGGCCAGACAAGTCTTTGATATCAATTGGATCAGTATCCTTCCAGACATCTCCGTGATATACTGGTATCCTCTTGGCCCCCAGCTTAATCCCAAGCCTGACAAATGTGTCCTTCTTGATGATGTTAAGAGTGTGCCAATCAATCCGGAAGTTGCTTACCACCTGTACCTGTTCTGTACGAGATGGGTTCTCGAATTGTAACTTAAACCATTCAGGTTGGACCTGGTTTTTCGCTGGTCCCTTGAACTTGAGAACATTGGTGCTATCTTTTGCGATGTAGAAATAGGATTTCGGTGCTAAAAAGTATCCTTTTATGATTCTGTCTTCTAGCTTAAACTTACCTAAGACAGAAGAAGAAATCACTTCTTTAGGTAGTGGCTGACCTAGCACAACAGAGTCTGTGTCTGTGTAGTAGCAGTCCTCTCTTGAGATATAAGGGTACATATAGATCCTAGCAGCGGCTGTGATCGCTGCTGCTAGTTGGACAGCTGAGTTCTTCGGTGGGTTCCAATAATCTGAGTCCGTCTTGGTATTGCTATGGTAGGTTACGATGTAGTTGTTCTCGCTAAGCATTTCACTGAATATAATCTCACTATGCCTGAGCAAATCTTTGTATCGATTTTCATCGCTGACCTCGGTTATCGAGCATTTAGGGTTAATGCCCAATCTACCGTATAGCGAATTCATAAGGATCTTGTACACATAGGCCAAGGCCTCATTACCTTCATTCCTTGCCTCTAACCTGCTCTCAAAGAGTGAGCTAACAAAGTCCTTAAATGGGCTTTCCATCTTCTCAAAGAGGTAGCCTGAGATTGGGAGAACAGTGTAGCCTAGGCCTTTTGCATACTTTAACTCCTCGCTATAGAAGACTCCAACAAATTCCCCGGTTGGAAAGATGAGTGTGTTATTCTTATCTCGATAGGGTAGAAAGGGCCTCTTGATAGTCTTCGGACATACCACATATGCCTCAATAAAGCCAAAGATGTTATCTAAGTCCATGCCTTCCAGATTTCCATGCCAGACAGGCTCACCACCAGGCATTGGAAATTCCTTCATTACAAAAGGATAGAGAGAGTTCACATCGTAGTAGTATAGGTCCTCGCCATATGGCTTGTATGTATCTGTATGACCACCGTAGTAGGAGCGCCTTATAAAGCTGTCTTCATTCTTGTTTGGGATGTGGATAGGCCAATTAGAAACATCGTAGTATTTCATACGAAAGATGCTTAGAGCCAGTGAGGAAAGGGTTATCTTGCTTTCTATGTCCACCTTGTACAGCTTCCAATATATCTCTTGAGCTTTTTGCATTACACCCCCAAGGAGAAGGATGTCCTGCTTCATATAGTCTAACAAGCTTTTTTTCATATTAGCCAGATTTGACAGTCTCACCTCATCATATGGGATAGAGCCTTTCGGGCCTAAACCCGGGCATAGATTCTTAGCTAGGGTGCTAAGTTTGCCAGGGAGTAGATTCAAGGAGTCTCTGAAGCGGAATAAGATCTTATTACCAGAATAGACAGCTAACTCGTAAAGCCTATTGTTCCTTATCAGTGATTTTAGCTTGTAGCTCTTGTGATGACATGCAAAGTGCTTAAGCAAGAGAATTCCATCGAATCTAGAAAAGTTGTGGAAGTAAATTGTTAAAGTTGATTTTTCTTGTCTAACAATCGTTAGTATCCTTAATACCAAGTCATAAAGTACCTTAGTACTCCTTTCTTCAAAAGAATCCAAGATTATAGAATAGTCTTCACTGAAGTAGGTATCAATCATAATATCATTGATCTCTTCACCGGGACGAACCATCAAGAGACCAGCTGCATAAGGCATATGAACGTTATCGATCAGTATAGTCTCGGTATCGGCTACTATGAATGGTTTCAGCTCAGTCCTTGATGGTTTGAGTGCTGTGATATGGGTTAAATAGCTACGCATACAATATCTGATCTTCCTTGCTGTTATTGGCCCAATCTCCCTCAATCCGGCTTGAATGATAGAAGATAACTTATTATCTCTCTCCTTTTCAGATAGGGATGGCCTATCTATCTTTTTGCCGTCCATATATACTCTGATCATGAGTCGAACTATATAATTTCCGTCGTAGATTTCATCATATTTCATAATATTTCGATATATATGAGCATAGATTTCACTCATTGGAATTAACTTACAATCTTGATAAGTCAAGGGGATAGCTGGACCAAGCGTAAATGAGATCTCCTCTCCGTAAGATCGCATCATGGTAAAGGAAATTGTGAACTTACCGTAACCAGATAAGGATGGGTAAGCAAACTGGATTAAGAGATCCATGGTCGCAAGACAGAATAGGCTAATATCGTTAACAAGAGGATAAGGCTCAAAGAAGTAATGTGATGCAATGATTAACCCTGGATGTGGATCTTGCTGTGTTGTTCGTTCAATCTTTTGATACAAGTGATTCAATAACTGCCCAGTAGTTGCGCTGTCTGTGGTGTATGCCTTTCTATTTAATGCCTTCATCTTTAATGCTTTCATCTTTAATTGTGTACGCAGTAATATGGTAAGTTCTCCCCATTTTTTAGCTTGAACTTGAATTTTGCCCACTTTAGCATATGAGCATCCCAACTATCCTCAGGGGATTGAAAATTACCGCATACATTACGAGTATAGTTCTCGTAAGAATCCAGTATTCTCGAGTTCTTTTTTTCCCAAGTAGTCCTCATATTCTTGATTATGTTATCAGGTATATTTGCATTTAAGTAATAAAGAAGCCTATCTTTTGATATTACCTTACTGGTTAAGTAATTCTCAGTAAGTTTTCCATGTGACTCCTTTTTTAGAATTGGTTTAATAACATTCATATAGATGAAGTCGTTGATGATTGAAAGGGGAGGGCCCATCTTACGAAAGGCATAGCTATAAAAACTTGTTATATTATCGCAATATTGAACAGTTGTTAGAAAGTTGTCGTGTACTGTGTATATAGGCGCATTTATATTAAACATATCTTCTACTACACTCATTGCAATACAGGCATCCCTCTGATGGATGAAGTTGACGAAGGTAGAGATTTCAGTCTTCCTACGATTTCTCTTAGAAGATGTTACTCTCAGAGTAACCCGACGCCTCTTCTTATGAAATCCATCATAAATCCATATATGTATGGGCTCCATTATCATATAATCCTGTACCGTGGTAAAGTAAGGGTTTCTATAGAAAACTGGGCGATCGCTAGCAGACGCGATCCAGCCTATATCACGGATCAACTGGATCAGGCATTCCAAGCCCTGATATTTCGTCCTCCAGAACTTAAAGCAGAGAGAGGCAAGATTGAAGCATTCCTTATAAGTGATGTAGTGAGAGAAATGAGATTTGAGATCCTCGGCAGTGCTCATTAATGTTTTGCCATAGATAATAGGCATAAAGATACTTTTGACTATTTTACGAGTGAAAATCTCGCAAACAACCCTTGATAGATTATTATCTAGTTCTTTTTTCAAGAACTCCTTGAGCTCTTCGAGTAAGAAAGAATAAACATCTTGGATTTTTCCATCCGAAGATGGAATGAGATTCGTTCTCTTAGCCAAGGTTTCATCCAATAAAAAGTAACTCATAATCTGATATGCACTCGCTGAGGCGTCTTGGGTAATAGGAATTCTCGCAATAAGGTCCCATTTCTGACTAGAGAGTGCTATTATATTGGCGAGGAACTGATAGGGACGTTTAGCCTCCAGAGCTAACTCTAAAGGATTTAGGTCCGACTGAATCTGTGTATCAATCCAATTATCAGCTTCGTTGACAGAGTCGAAAGACTTGTAATGGAAGGCAGCTGCGATACTGATTTTCTTGTTTATATCCGTAGATTTGCTATCAGCAAAGAGGATAAGGCTTCTTGCTAGATCACGCTCGTGGAAATGCAAGAGCCCACAGCGGTAGATTCGACCTCGGAAGTCGAGAAAGGCCGGCAAATAAAAATGATAACCATCGTAGGCTATTGCCAGATCGATAATCAATTTCTCATAACGAGCACGCTGAATGTTCTTACATATTGTATTTAACAATTCGTTAAAGTTACATAATTTTTTAATAACCTCATTTTGCATGTAAAACTCTCTAAGTACGCGGGGTACATCTTTTATATTAATATTGGCTAGAAATCTTGGCATGAGAAAACCATATTCAACTAATAAGTTCTCATTCTCTTGAATATATTTCAACCAATCACTGTTGATTTGAAAGGCCTGACTCTGCAGCGTGTTCATTACAGAACACAGATTCTGGTAATTATCCCCAATATCAATATGAAAATTATTGATATCAGCAGAACTTAACAGGCGGTAACGATCATATATTTCCTTTGTTGGCTCACTTAAGTAACCCCCTGAGAAATCGGACAAATATCTAGCATATCTAGCCCGTGGGCAGTTACTCTTCCAATCTAGAGGTTTGCATACCATAGGCAGATTGAGCTTGATCGGTAGTAATGAGATATCAAAATTGCAGACTGCGTAGAGATGACTTGGAAGATAATAATCATCTTTCTTATTCATTACTCGAACTGTTCCGTTCAAATCATTAATGAAATTGATCAATCCCCTTTGCTCCATGAATTGAACTAAGCCTGATCCGAAAGGATATTTCTTCTCCAATTTCGATCTTTTCTTACCAGACTTCATCACTTCATTATCTGTTGGCGTTGAAAACGGAAGGTCGGACTTTAGGTGCTGTTCACTGGGTATAAGTTCATTCCTTTTACTACTCCGCAACTAGTGCCTGTCATGTTGGCCGATTTCTAACCTTTTGATCTAGGAGTTTATCGGTACCCAACTATGAAAGAAGGGTTTCAGTTTCATTCAACACTTCCTCCTCTGGTCTTAAAGTAAATATACCTATTAATTATTTGAAATGAATTGGAGGATGTGACTATATTACAGCAAAAGGACAGACTCCGTGTATTCATAACTTCTGCTCTCTTCACTCGAAGTTCACCTTTGCTAGCGAAAGAAAGACTGAAAGTCTATTCTATTAGTACAAAGAGGTGCTATTGACTTGACTCTGATCTCGATCACTTCATGGATGAAGACGACTCTTAATAGATGGCTATTACACGCCTCCTCCTTCCTTTTACCGTTGGGCTACATTTGGGGTAGATGAGCACCCTTGACTTGCTGCTTGACCAGATCCGGATTCGTTCTATGTCGTCTCAAAAACGTCCGGTTCCCAATGATTGATAAGCGAAGGTTTGTGGTAATAGATACCGGTCCCTTGTTGCAGCATGCTTGGCTCGGGATGACGCAAGGCCGGTGAAAGTCCTGGTGAAAGAAGGAAGGCAAAACTTGGTTATGACTGGGCCGATTAATAAACTATAGTCTTAGCGACTAGCGGCATACGCGGCTAAGGAGTGATGCTCTCTCTCATCTTGTCCAGTTGTTACCATTCATTGGTCAGTTTTAGGTGTCTTCTCGGCTAGATCATCCAGCTATTAGTACGAGCATTTCTGTTGGTTATACCATTTCCCCTGGGAGCCGGGTCTGACATGCTACTAACGGCACCTTCTTTACTTACTCATTATCAGCCGAAACCATGACCAACCATTAGACTTCCGAATCCGCCTATGCCCAAGCGGTATGATTCGGAGTCCCCCAACTCTCAATTCCTCATAATCAGATTCTAGATAGAATGGATAGAGATTCTTAGGTGCTCAGTCAAGTCTAGTTATTACGCTGCTTTGGGCAATACGGAGTCCCGGGTTGAGGAGCGTAGTGAGTGGTTCATGCGCTTAGTAGAGTTGCCGTCTGTCCTCTTCCTTTAGGTTGAGCTGTAGAGCTGTTATCTCCCCGCCTCCTTCGGTTCGTAGTTTGATACTTTCTCATTTATGGTGATATGGGATAATTTCTTTTCCATTTTGCATGCTCGGATCTTGGGGACCAACGATCAAACCTTAACTTCTCATCGGGGACTTCACCGATGGTTCCGATTCTGCTAGCTTGTGAGCCTGGGTAGTCCTTCGGTGGAGTGAGGAAAGGAGCACGTGGCTGTGGATCATGAGCCTATCGTACTTTACTAGTCCGTCAGCTGATAAACTAGAGAGACCTCAAATGCTTTAAAATAAAGCCTGCCTCGGCTACTACCAAGAAATTCCCTCGATCCCCAAGTCACTAACTTTCTGTTGATCGCGTAGCTACTTAGTTCATGTATGCCACAGCAGCGGAAGGTAGCATGAAGAAGAAAAAACCTCTATCTCTTTCTTGCTCAGTAACCTGCTATATTAATCGGCTACATTGAGCGAGACGAGGACGAGTAGAACAGTAAGGTCAGAACTGAGAACTTCGTGCGGTTTGTGGGCTGGTCGTTCCTCAATACGTGGAGCCAAGGAGGCAAGTGAGCTGGTTCCGACCGATGAATTTCAATAAACCTATCAAAAATGTGATGTTTCAAGGTAGCGGCCGAGGGCTCGTGAGTTCATGAATGGAAGAAGGGGACTTATGGTCGTGAATCGTGCAGGTATTTGTGCTGGACGCTCCGACTGCCTTCATTAGCTGTTCCAGGGCATCTTCAATAACAAGACAAGAAGGTGACACGAGAGCTTTTAGCCGGCAGTGGAATGGCTTTCATCGCCTTTTCTACTGATCTGGACGAATCTGATTGGAATTGCCGTGTGCATTAAAGTGCTCCTTGCTTTTTGTCGCGAAAGAGTTTCGCTCTGCCCTTTGATAGTAGTGATGGGTCCGCCTGGCTGTACCCAATAGTGCTCACTGGCCTCTTTCTAGTATCTTTAATGTACAGAGGCGAACGTATGTGCTAACTCCGAATTTAGCATAATGAGAATAGAGTCGCTAACGCTCATTGTTTAGTCTTGGAAGAAACCTTTGTTCCTTCTCTGGATTCCCAATTAGAGACAGCTGCTCCCTTTTTGTCTTCTTTAGTTTGAAGGATAACGGATGAGAAATGTAAGTACGAGACACTCGCCCACCCTTGCTTGGTGTAATAGCGGGAATTGAGACTCCTCAGTTTCAGTTTGAAGTTTCAATCTTCGGATCATGATCAAGCTGGGGTTTCCAAACACCCGTACCGAGCGAATGCAACCACTTCTTCTGTCTAGGCGACATGATCGACTTCTGCTGTTGAAAGCTAAGCATACCCAGGAAGATACAACTTTGGGGTGAAATAGATCTTCCTCCTCATTCACCATGCCATGGTAGCGCAACTCGAGGGATAGCGTTCATCCTAGGGGTGGGGTGAGCTGCGTTAGTTGGTCTTTGAATATCAATCAGTCTTGCTTGGTATGGATATTCGCCCTTTCTTCCTCTTTTCTTTCCTAAGGTATAAGAAGCTTCAATAAGATATGCATTCAACCTAATTGGATTGAAAGTCAAGGTCAGGTCAATGAGTTTCGCTGTTGCTAAGTGCACTACCAGATCGTGTGCTGCCAGGCCAGATCGATCCATTCTGATGTTCGTCAGTGGGCAAGGCCAGTTCAGTTGGTTAGGCGGGACTGCCGCAGTTAAGGCGAGGCAAATAGCTACCGAGACTCTCCTAGTGTACCGGGGGTGGAGGTATCCATAATTGCGTAGATAAGGAAAGTCGAATTTTCACCTATCCTGATCGCCTACCTACTAAGTGCTGCTATTCACTATCACTTCATTCTTCCTATTAAACTGAACGATCATTTATGGCATTGATCAAGCACACAGGAACGTCTCTCGAAGCAAAGTTTGGCCATATTTCAGTTATGCTGACTCCTAGCTAGCTCTCCTTACTCCCAGTTAGACGGTTATAGTAGGAGGTGCAACTAGAGTTGTTGGGTGCTTCGATCGGTGATCAGGAGGTGGAACCTGGGTTATTGGTGTAATGAACCATGTCAGGATTGCGATAGTTAGACCTTCCTTTTTGGTTTGTACCGACCAGTGAGCCGTAATGAATGCAAATAGGAATCCTCCTCAAATCGGAATGTTTAGGATAAGGTTCGTTCAGTATGCAAAGGTGCGATCTCGGGAGAGTACGGTCAAGAAGAATAGAGGAGAGAGGCTCGATGCAATTGAGTTGATTGTAAACAAGGCTTGATGCAATCGAGTTGACTGCAGACAAGGCTCGATGCAATTGAGAAGAAGCGACTAACCAGATAAGCGGTCAAAGCTTTTGAATTGCGGTAGTACAGGGATCGGGGACCTTTTCAGAAGGTGTACGCTCAGTAAAGGTCCCGGGCGATTCATGCGCTTGCGAAGATCAGATTCATGCTCAGGTAGCAGAGCGCTTTAATAAAAAGGAAGGTGACGCCTTTGACCCCCTGGGCCTGTCTGACTCCCTAGGCTTGCCTGAACGTAGGACCCGAGCGGCGACTTTAGCGCTTTTGATCGGAGCTTTCATTGTTCTTGGAATGGTAGTCGAAAGTGGTTACGACATGGCCTTCAAAGAGTTGTCC